GCAACTTGGGTCTCGATTTTCAAGAGGAGGAGACAGAACTTGCGTACGAACTGTCAGAGTACTATCCGGTTCTTTTAAGACTATACAAACGCTTGGTAGTTTATAGGGAGGAGACTCAGAAAACCAAAACTAAGTCTGATTCCGGTAGTTCTGGTGAACTAGATGACCCAACCGAGAAAGAGATAGCGCTACTACAGTACCCAAAAGAACCGGATTTTGATAGGGGCCTAATCATGGGATCCACGGCCATTCAAAGACGTAAAGCAGCTATTTCGAGTCTGTATCAACGAACCGCCCGGTCTCCACTTTTTTCGGGCAAAACAGAAAGAATACTTTTTACTTCTTTTGATATCTCCAAAATCATCTCCAATATCAAAAGAATAAAAAAAATTTTTCGTATTTGGGCGGGGAAAGGTCCCAAATTCGAAGTCTCAACTTCGGATTCTGAGATAAAAAAAGATAAAGAACCGACAGAAACGCGATATCTTTCGGAGGAAGAGGAAATTGAAGCATCAGAAACAACCATAGAACGTGTACAAGCGCAGTTTGAAGAACTGCTAAAAAAAGGATCTTGGGAGCTTGTCCTGGCGCTGCAAGGATCAAGAGGTCTCGCCCTACTAGCCCAGTCGAATTTTAGAAAATACATCCTATTGCCTTCAATAGTAATAGCGAAAAATCTCGTCCGTATGTTATTCTGTCGAACTCCCGAATGGTCCGCGGATTGGAGCGATTGGAAGAAAGAAATACATATCAAATGCACTTATACTGGCGTTGAAATATCAGACACAGAATTTCCGAAAGACTGGTTAATCGAAGGTATTCAGATAAGGGTCCTATCCCCTTTCTATCCAAAACCTTGGCGCGGATCTAAGCTACGATCCCGTCATAGAAATCCAATGAAAGAGAAAAAAGGAAATGCAGATTGGAAAAAGAAAAGAAAAAGGAAACAGAAACACGAACCTTCTTTTTATTTAACAATGTGGGGAGGGGCAGTGGCAAGACCTTTTGGTCGTCCTATAAAAAAACCTAGTTTTTTTACACCCATTTTGGAAGAACTCAAAAAAAGAATTAGAAAAGAGAAAAAGAAACCTTTTTCAGTTCGAATGAGAGGTCTAATAAGACCTTTAATAAAAAGGTTTCCGTTTCTACGGACAATACTGGGGATCTTAAAAGATAAAACGAGATGGATTCAAAAAAAAAATCCTATTTTCCGCAAACCAAATAGAGAAATAAAAAAGAGAGTATCTCAACTTCAAATGCCTCAAAAGCAAAACTATAGCAGAATCCTCCCGGCAAGACGCAATCGGGGGGGGGTTGGGGTTTCCAAACGAAAGGTCCTTCGACCTAATAATAGATATAATAATAGAATGGCCTTTCGAAATAATCTTCCCGCGGCTGCTACAAATTCGACTCATTCACAAATTCAAATGAGGAAGATGCACATTAAGAGAGGGAGAATGAGAATCGGGGGCGAAATAAAAAAATTGCAAGAAGAACTACTAGACCTCCATCTAACTCCAGATGGAAATATTAGTGAGATGGGTCTTGATGCTGAAAAATTGGAAATATGGCCATCTGTTTGGGAGATATTAAGCGGAATGGGTACCCGATTAAAACATAAATTGCGCCTTATCATAAAATATTTATTCATTGAAAGAATATACATGGATATTTTTCTATGTACCATGAATTTTTCCAGAATTCATGCACAACCTTTCTTTGAATCAAAAAGAAAAATGATTGAGGATAATAAAAAAAGAATTGTTGAAGCAAAAAAAAAAAAAGCCATAATGAACTTTATTTCGATTCTCAAAAAATCGCGTTCTAATATTAGTGATGAGAAATCACAGACTTCTCGGCGGCGACGGAACTTATCTTTCTTGTCCCAAGCGCATGTATTTTACAATTTATCGCAAACACACACGAAGAAGTATCGATCAGATCGCGGAGTACTTCTTTTTCTTAAGAATAGAATAAAAGACTTTTTGCGGATACTAGGAATTGCAAAATCAAGTCATAAATCGAATTCTGGTAAATGGAAAAACTGGTTAAGGGGTCATTATCAACACAATTTATCTCAGACTAGATGGTCTAAGTTAGCACCGCAAAAATGGCGAAATAAGGTCAGTAAACGTCGTACGAGTCAAAATAAAAAATCAAAAAAAGATTCATACAAAAAAGCCCAACCCATTCATTGCGAGAAACAAAAAAAAGATGTAATGGATTCATTACCATTACCGATTCATAAATTAAAAAAAAACTACAGATATGATCTTTTATTACATAAATATATTTATTATGAGGACAAGAAGGACTCATACTCATATATTCCTGTTAATAATCATCCACCTAGTGGTTCTTTATCTTTTAAAGATTATCTTTTCAACTACAAAAATATGATGTATTTTATCGAAGAAAAGCCTTTTCTGGATATAGATCTTGGTAAAATTTCTGAGACTCTAGAAGAGCTGACGGAGGAAAAGGAGCCGGTGGAGGAAAAGGGAAAATCTTTGGAGTCGGAACTTCTTCATCGAGTTATTATAGAGAATAAAGACCCTTTATCGTTTGATTGGGTGGAAATGAATAAAGACGTAACAAAAGTGAAGTTTTCGCGTCAGAGAATTCAAGAGAAAGAGTTAGAGGAACTTCGGTTCCTTTGGTTCTTTTTAGAATTAGTGCGACCTTATGCTACACATATGTTTTCTCATGCATATGAGCATGAGCCGTGGATCGTACCAATTAAATTACTTGTTTCCGATCAGGAATTATTTTCCGACAAAAATCTCGAATGGAATCTTCGTCGAGAAGACAAAAGAAAAGAAAGAGAACAAAAAGCAAAAGAACGGTTTAAGCGAGAAAAAGAAGAAGAGCTTACTCAAAAGCTTAATCAACTACTTAAAGAAGAAGAAGAACGGCTTAATCAAAAAGAAAAAGAACAGCCGGACCAAAAGAATCTTGGATCAGATCCGCAAAACCAACAAAAAGGTCTTGAAAAAGATTACGCGAAATCAGACATTGATCAAGATCAAGAAAGTAGAAAACGAAGACAACTCGAGAGTGCTATTCGTCGAGCACAACTAAAATTAGCCCTGGAAAGACATTTGCTTTCTCAACTCGACGTGGATCCAAATGTGAATCTGGGGGGTATCGGGGGATTTTGTTTCGGGCTTAAGATGGCGAAAAGTCCAAAGAATCTTGCTATATGCTTTTCGCAACTAGACCAAGATGAGGCGGGTATGTCGGTGGAGCTACATAAGTCGATGAAGTCTATTCTACTAAATTTTTCAAACCTCGTAAAACAAGAAGTAATGATTGTCGATCCGATTCGTTTGTTTATAAAATTGGATGGACAATCAATTATGTATCAAACAATAAGTATTTCCTTGGTCTATAAGAATCAGCACCAAACTAATCAAAGATGCCGAGAAAGGAAATATGATTTGCTTGTTCCTGACAATATTCCATCTACTAGACGTCGGAGAGAGTTTAGAATTCGAGGTTGTTTTGGTTCTCGAAGTCGAAGTCGGAGGAGACTTTTGGATAGCGATCCAGTATGGGTCGCCGAGTACAACATAAGGAACTGTATGCATTTTTTGGATGAGGACAAGCATATTGATACAGATAGAAATAAATTGATCCAATTCAAATTGTTTCTTTGGCCCAATTATCGATTAGAAGATTTAGCTTGTATGAATCGCTACTGGTTTGATATCAATAATGGAAGTCGTTTCAGTATGTCAAGGATACATATGTATCCACGATTCAGAATTCGTTGATGGTACGTTTGCTATATATCTATATTACGTGTCATATCCAGCAGCTAAAGGCATACAGATGTACGCGGGTTATGTTACATTCTGATACACGATACTGATTCAATGATGTATCATAGCAATTGGATCTAGAAATGAATCGGAAGAATTTTCTTAAGTCCAAATCATTACCTTTTGTGAGCATAGAAATATACCATCTCTTTCTATCGAATCCAATGTAGAAATACAACTTTGAATTGGATTCGATAGACAAAAAAAGTAGTCTATGACTAAATCCAGATTATTTTATTGTGCGTACTAGACCTAAACGAGCGGCATTATTATTATTTCTGATCAGTAATATCAGAAAAGAAAGAAAAAAGAGAAAGAAATTTTTATGATAAAAAACCCATTAATCTCGGTTATTCCGCAAGAAGAAAAAAACAAAGGATCTGTTGAATTTCAAATATTCAGCTTCACCAATAAGATACGGAGACTTACTTCCCATTTGGAATTGCACAGAAGAGACTATTTATCTCAGAGAGGTCTGCGGAAAATTCTTGGAAAACGTCAACGACTACTGGCTTATTTGTCAAAGAAAAATAGAGTACGTTATAAAGAATTAATTGGTCAGTTGGATATTCGGGAACCAAAAATTCGTTAATTGTAAGATTCGTTTGAATTATTTGGTTTATTGGATCTTGAATTTTGATGAACCTCGTTTCCAGCAATTCATGAAATAATGAATCGGGGGAAGAAAACATATGACTGTACCGGAAACAAGAAAAGACTTCATGATAGTCAATATGGGTCCGCACCACCCATCAATGCATGGTGTTCTTCGACTCATCGTTACTCTAGACGGTGAAGATGTTATTGACTGTGAACCCGTATTGGGTTATTTACATAGGGGGATGGAAAAAATTGCGGAAAACCGAACAATTATACAGTATCTACCTTATGTAACACGTTGGGATTATTTAGCTACTATGTTCACAGAGGCGATAACGGTAAATGCGCCAGAACAATTGGGAAATATTCAAGTACCTAAAAGAGCCAGCTATATCAGAGTCATTATGCTGGAGTTGAGTCGTATAGCTTCTCATTTATTATGGCTTGGGCCTTTTATGGCAGATATCGGTGCACAGACTCCTTTCTTCTATATTTTCAGAGAGAGGGAATTGCTATATGATCTATTCGAAGCTGCCACAGGTATGCGAATGATGCATAATTATTTCCGTATCGGGGGAGTAGCTGCTGATCTACCTCATGGCTGGATAGATAAATGTTTGGATTTCTGCGATTATTTTTTAACGGGGGTTGTTGAATATCAAAAACTTATTACACGGAATCCCATTTTTTTGGAACGAGTTGAAGGGGTGGGCATTATTGGTGGAGAAGAAGCCATAAATTGGGGTTTATCAGGACCAATGCTACGAGCTTCCGGAATCCAATGGGATCTTCGTAAAGTTGATCGTTATGAGTGTTACGATGAATTCGATTGGGGGGTCCAATGGCAAAAAGAAGGAGACTCGTTAGCTCGTTATTTAGTACGAATCAGTGAAATGGCGGAATCCATAAAAATTATTCAACAGGCTCTGGAGGGAATTCCGGGCGGGCCCTATGAGAATTTAGAAGTACGGCGCTTTGATAAAGCAAGGGATTTCGAATGGAATGATTTTAAATATCGATTCATTAGTAAAAAGCCTTCTCCCACTTTTGAATTGTCGAAACAAGAACTTTATGTGAGAGTCGAAGCCCCAAAAGGAGAATTGGGAATTTTTCTGATCGGAGATAATAGTGGGTTTCCCTGGAGATGGAAAATTCGTCCACCCGGTTTCATCAATTTGCAAATTCTTCCTCAGCTAGTTAAAAGAATGAAATTGGCTGATATCATGACGATACTAGGTAGTATAGATATCATTATGGGAGAAGTTGATCGTTGAAATGATAATTGATACGACAGAAATACAGGCTATCAATTCTTTTTCCAGATCGGAATCCTTAAAAGAGGTGTATGGCCTCGTATGGTTGCTTGTCCCCATTTTTACTCCTATAGTGGGAATCACAATAGGTGTACTCGTGATTGTGTGGTTAGAAAGAGAAATATCCGCAGGGATACAACAACGTATTGGTCCCGAATATGCTGGTCCTTTGGGAATTCTTCAAGCTCCGGCGGATGGGATCAAACTACTTTTCAAAGAAGATCTTCTACCGTCTAGAGGAGATGTTCGGTTATTCAGTATCGGACCATCTATAGCAGTCATATCCATTCTACTAAGTTATTCAGCAATTCCTTTTGGCTATCGTTTTGTTCTAGCCGACCTCAGTATAGGTGTTTTTTTGTGGATCGCTATTTCCAGTATTGCTCCTATTGGACTTCTTATGTCAGGATATGGATCGAACAATAAATATTCCTTTTCGGGTGGTCTACGAGCCGCCGCTCAATCCATTAGTTATGAAATACCGTTAACTCCATGTGTGTTATCAATATCTCTACGTGTGATTCGTTCGAACATGAACCTTTACCTCTTTCCTTTCTTTCTAGGAAAGGGGTTGAATGTATTGAATAGATATCTTTCTTTTTTTTATTCATTATTCGGGTCAATGAATTAAACCGGATAGTTATATGAGTGAAACAAAACAGCTTATAAATTTGCAGTCAAAAGATTGATTCTCATCCCCTATGTACGAGAGTAAGACGAAAGCAAACATAAGCAGTGGAAACTGTTTATCCCAAGATTGGTTGATTAGTCACCATGACTTGAAGCGGATGCAAAAGATCAACTGTATGGAGTTTCTCCAATTGTATTGTATGTATTACCATACCGGGGATCAATCAAAAATGAGTGGACGGTTAGGAACACCAAGGTACACAAAGGATTAATAATGGAGATAATGTAAGGTATCCAAAAGGATATTTTGCCATAAAAGGAATCATAATGAGGACTTTAAGTTGGTAGAAACGATCAAGCAGTACTTCCTCACGATTCTGATCCAGAGTATGCTCTTATCCACCGATTAAAGAAATAACTATCGGGAACGAAATAATCCTTTCCTTTTTTAGTTTAGAATCCCCTCTTTTTCTTTTTAGTGAGAAAGAAGAACAGGAACGGAAGAAATAAAATACAATAGGAAACCTCGAATACTATACTAAGATGTCTTTGTTTATCTCCTCCAACCCACCCATATTCATACAGATGGAATTCCTATCGTGATACACTGAACTAGTGTATGTAGTGTTTAATTATTTTTCGTAATCGAAAGATATGGGTCGTCTATTGATACAACGAGTACGAGTATTTTATTGAAAAATTAAGCTATTACTAAACAAAAATCAATTAGAATTTGAAAATAAAGGATGAGATCAATTCAGAAGCGCTTTTTATTTGTTATTAGAGCAGACAGAATTTCTTTGGTCGAATTCAGAACTCTCCGATGCATCTTTACTCTACCCACCCTACAAACATGCCAAAGTAATAAGGAACCAAAACAGTCTTTTGATTTATTTGTGGCCGTTGAGGAGCCGTATGAAGCTGAGGTTTCATGTACGGTTCTGGAATAGCGATGGGAACGGTGATGTTATCATCGACTATGATTATCTAACAGTTCAAGTACAGTTGATATAGTTGAGGCACAGTCAAAATATGGGTTTTGGGGATGGAATCTGTGGCGTCAACCTATAGGGTTTTTAGTTTTTCTAATTTCTTCCCTAGCGGAATGTGAGAGATTACCCTTTGATTTACCAGAAGCAGAAGAGGAATTAGTAGCGGGTTATCAAACTGAATATTCAGGTATCAAATCTGGTTTATTTTACGTTGCTTCTTACCTAAACCTACTAGTTTCTTCATTATTTGTAACAGTTCTTTACTTGGGCGGGTGGGATCCATATATCCCGTACATATTCATTCCTGAACTTTTCGGAATAAATAAAACGGGTGGAGTCTTCGGAACAACAATTGGTATCCTTATTACATTAGCTAAAGCTTATTTGTTCCTGTTCATTTCTATCACAACAAGATGGACTTTACCTAGGATGAGAATGGACCAACTATTAAATCTTGGATGGAAATTTCTTTTACCCGTTTCTCTAGGTAATCTATTATTGACGACTTCTTCCCAACTCCTTTCACTGTAACAGAATACATATTCGAAATTCATAACCTCTCTCAAGCAAGAGAAAGAAACATCAATTTATTCATAGATATCCGCCATATGTTCCCTATAGTGACTAGATTCATGAATTACGGTCAACAAACAATACGAGCTGCAAGGTACATTGGTCAAAGTTTCATGATTACCTTATCTCACGCGAATCGTTTACCTGTAACTATTCAATATCCTTATGAAAAATCGATCGTATCAGAACGTTTCCGCGGTCGAATCCACTTTGAATTTGATAAATGCATTGCTTGTGAAGTATGTGTTCGTGTATGTCCCGTGGATCTACCCGTTGTTGATTGGAGATTGGAAACAGATATTAGAAAGAAACGACTGCTTAATTATAGTATTGATTTTGGAATCTGTATATTTTGTGGTAACTGCGTCGAGTATTGTCCAACAAACTGTTTATCTATGACTGAAGAATATGAACTTTCTACTTATGATCGTCACGAATTGAATTATAATCAAATTGCTTTGGGTCGGTTACCAATGTCAGTAATTGGAGATTACACAATTCGACCTATTATGAATTCGACTCAAATAAAAATAGCCACGGATAACCCCCTCGATTCAAGAACGATTACTAAGATTCAGTTTTGATCTAAAGGAGCGTAGTTTCTTTCTTTTTGGTTGGTTAGTAACTACAAAACAAAACCGTTGATTGTTGAGAATCACGGCTTGATTTGGATTTAGAATAGATTCATATATCCGTAATGATTTCGAAATATACAATTCCAACCGCTTTCGGATACAGAAGAAGGATTGGCCCAATAACCGTATCTACATCAATCCACACCACGTTGGGATTCCATTCAATTAGGAACGTATCCTTTACAAAAAAAAAAAGAAAGATAGGGTAACCTCCTTTTTCCTGGCCCGGTCAGTAGTCGGTAAGGTCATAAAATATTTCAACTTTTTTATCTTTTATTTTGATTTTCCACATAATGGATTTACCTGGACCAATACATGATATTCTTTTAGTGTTTCTGGGATCGGGTCTTATATTAGGAGGCCTAGGAGTGGTATTACTTACCAATCCAATTTATTCTGCCTTTTCATTGGGGTTGGTTCTTGTTTGTATATCTTTATTCCATATTTCATCTAACTCCTATTTTGTAGCTGCTGCACAGCTCCTTATTTACGTAGGAGCCATAAATGTCTTAATCGTATTTGCTGTGATGTTCATGAATGGTTCAGAATATTACAAGGATTTATATCTTTTGACAGTTGGAGATGGAGTCACTTTACTGGTTTGTACAAGTATTCTTTTTTCACTAATTACTACTATTTCAAATACGTCATGGTACGGGATTCTTTGGACTACAAGATCAAACCAGATTATGGAGCAGGACCTGACAAGTAGCGTTCAACAAATTGGAATTCATTTATCAACAGATTTTTATCTTCCCTTTGAACTCATTTCTATAATTCTTTTAGTTGCCTTGATAGGCGCAATTGCTATGGCTCGTCAGTAATAAATACTTAGAATTAGAAATCAAAAATAAATAATAAGGCTTTGTTTTGTTCTGTGTTATGATTATCATATCACAGAAATTTTCCTTCAGTTCTATTTTTCTATTTTACTGTTATCTATAAAATGGAAGGGGTTGAGTTTTAGTTCGATCTATTACTGATACCTTCCTTTGTTTCGTACTTGTTAGATTCTAGTCAATCAAATCGGTGAAATTTGACTCTTGTTCATATTGAAATCAATCTCGATTGATGAGGAGTTGGTCAATGATGACTGAGCATGTACTTATTTTGAGTGCCTATTTATTTTCTATCGGTATTTATGGATTGATCACAAGCCGAAACATGGTTAGAGCTCTTATGTGTCTTGAGCTTATACTGAATGCGGTTAATATAAATCTAGTAACGTTTTCGAATTTATTTGATAGTCGTCAATTAAAAGGAGACATTTTCTCGATCTTTATTATAGCCATTGCAGCCGCTGAAGCAGCTATTGGACCAGCTATTGTTTCGTCGACCTATCGTAACAGAAAATCAACTCGTATCAATCAATCGAATTTGTTGAATAAATAGTCGTAATGATATAAATAAAGACAGATAGAATATTTACCAATTCAAATTAGTGTGTTATGGATAACTCGTATGACTATGTTTGCCGAAACGTAAGATATCAAAATATTTTGGCTTGGCTCTCTTTCATGAACAGATCCAGAAGTAGATTGATTATCAAAAAAATTCTGGTAAACCACTGATTCGTCTGGTGTTTGCAATATATGATTCAGTTACTACTGATTTGACCGGATCGAAAATTGATAACGTTCAAAAAATGGATAAATCCAATGTCACACTCAGTAAAGATTTATGATACATGTATAGGGTGTACTCAATGTGTACGAGCTTGCCCCACAGATGTATTGGAAATGATACCTTGGGACGGATGCAAAGCTAAGCAAATTGCTTCTGCTCCAAGAACAGAGGACTGTGTAGGTTGTAAGAGATGTGAATCCGCTTGTCCAACGGATTTCTTGAGTGTCCGGGTTTATTTATGGCATGAGACAACTCGCAGCATGGGTCTAGCTTATTGATACGTTTCATACAATTCCACTTGAATCCATTTGATTCCTTTTTACCGACAAAAACCCGCGCTCGATAAAATCGATTTTATCGAGCGCGGGTTTTTCTGGTCAAAGTCTATCTTGTCTTTATCACGAGTTATTTTCCTTGGTTAACAATAATTGTCGTTTTTCCAATATCCGCGGGTTTATCAATTTTCTTTCTCCCTCATAGAGGAAATAGGGCGGTTCGGTGGTATACTATTTGTATCTCCATGTTAGAACTCCTTCTAACAACCTATGCATTCTGTTATCATTTTCAATTGGACGATCCATTAATCCAATTGAAGGAGGATTATAAATGGATAAATATTTTTGATTTTCACTGGAGACTAGGAATCGATGGACTTTCCATAGGACCCATTTTACTGACGGGATTCATCACTACTTTAGCTACTTTAGCGGCTCGGCCAGTTACTCGAGATTCGCGATTGTTCTATTTCCTAATGTTAGGAATGTACAGCGGTCAAATAGGATTATTTTCTTCTCGAGACCTTTTACTTTTTTTCATCATGTGGGAGTTGGAATTAATTCCTGTTTACCTACTTTTATCCATGTGGGGGGGTAAGAAACGTCTGTACTCAGCTACAAAGTTTATTTTGTACACTGCGGGGGGTTCAATTTTTCTCTTAATGGGAGTTCTGGGTATGGGTTTATATGGTTCCAATGAACCAACATTAAATTTTGAAACATCAGCGAATCAATCATATCCCTTGGAATTGGAAATAATATTCTATTTTGGTTTCTTTATTGCTTATGCTGTCAAATCGCCGATTCTACCCTTACATACATGGTTACCAGATACCCATGGAGAAGCACATTACAGTACATGTATGCTTCTAGCCGGAATCTTATTAAAAATGGGGGCATATGGGTTAATTCGGATCAATATGGAATTATTACCCCATGCCCATTCTATATTTTCTCCTTGGTTGATAATAGTAGGAACGATTCAAATAATCTATGCAGCTTCAACTTCTCCGGGTCAACGCAATTTAAAAAAGAGAATAGCCTATTCCTCGGTATCTCATATGGGTTTCACAATTATAGGAATTGGTTCCATAACCGATATAGGTCTCAATGGAGCTATTTTACAAATAATTTCTCATGGATTTATTGGCGCTGCACTTTTTTTCTTGGCAGGAACGACGTACGATAGAATACGTCTTGTTTATCTCGACGAAATGGGAGGAATAGCCATCCCAATGCCAAAAATATTTACCATGTTCAGTAGCTTCTCGATGGCTTCTCTTGCGTTGCCAGGAATGAGTGGTTTTGTTGCAGAATTGGTAGTCTTTTTTGGAATAATTACTAGTCCGAAATATCTTTTAATGCCAAAAGTACTAATTACTTTTGTAATGGCAATTGGAATGATATTAACTCCCATTTATTCATTATCTATGTCACGTCAGATATTCTATGGATACAAGCTGTTTCATGTTCCAAATTCTTCTTTTTTGGATTCTGGACCACGCGAACTATTTGTTTCGATCTGTATCTTTCTACCCGTAATAGGTATCGGTATTTATCCCGATTTCCTTCTCTCACTATCAGTTGACAAGGCAGAAACTATTCTATCTAATTACTTTTATAAATAGTTTTCATCAATAAGACGTCAAATAATCCTGCGATTTAAAAGGTCGTTCACTGTACAATGAAAAAACAAAAGAAAAAATGAAGTGAATCGGAATTGGAATCAGATACATCTCGAGTTTTTGAGAACCATTTACATTTTAAATCACTACTAAATGGTCCTCAAAAACTCGCAAAAACTTTCGTTCTATGGATTGAAATTTCTATGTATTTAGTCCTTTTCTTCAATTAGATGTTAATGTGAATGAACCATAACTATGTAGTCCTTTTCTTCAATTAGATGTTAATGTGAATGAACCATAACTATGTAGTCCTATTCCTAATAGATTGACCCCAAAATAGCATATCCAAATTATAAGAAATCCCGCAGAAGCCACAATTGCCGAATTCGCGCCTTGCAAATTCCGATTTGTTCTAATATGTAAATAAATCGCGAATATGGTCCAAGTAATAAACGCCCAAGTTTCCTTGGGGTCCCAATTCCAATAAGACCCCCATGCCTCATTAGCCCATACCGCTCCCGAAAGAATGCCTATAGTTAAAAAGGTAAACCCTAGACTAATGACACGATAACTCCAATGATCCAATCGCTGAGTCAATTGATACCTGTGATAATTTCTAAACGAAAGAAAAGAAGTGCTTTGTAAAAGACTTCTTTTTTCATTCAAGGAGTGGATCTCCCCAAAGTAAAATGACCCAATTAATAAATTATTGCTTTTGCCAACAATGCCTATGTTTTTTCGAAATGTAATGAATAAAAGAGCTACTGATAATAACGATCCGCATAAAAGAGCTGCATAGCTCAATACCATCATACTTACGTGCATCATTAACCACTGGGATTGTAGGGCGGGGACTAATATTGCAGATTGATGTATTTGAGTTGAAAGACCCGAAGTCGCAAAGCCTTGGGTAAAAATAGCGCTTGGCGCAATTATTGTGCTTAAATCATTTTTCTTTTTGTGGTTCCCTATTTTAGGAACCATATGAATAATAGAGAAACTCCATGAAAGGAACATTAATGATTCATATAAATCACTTAACGGAAAATGTCTCGAAGAAATCCAACGAGTAACTAATAATCCTGTTATACAGAAAAAAGTGGCTATCGTGCCTTTTTCTGACGAATCATATAGTCCTACAATTTCATGGACTAAGAAAGTCATCAAATGAATCGTAATAACAATTGAAATGATCGAAAAAGAGATATGAGTTAATATATGTTCTAGGGTCGTAAATATCATAAAAAAATCATGAAAATTAATAAAAAAGGGTCCCCAATTACAAAATTGTAGTTCCAAATGAAATTTCATATAGGATTTATAGTGCCCCTTTTAGAGATGCCGCCACTCGGATTCGAACCGAGATGCTTTAGCACTGCTTCCTAAGAGCAGCGTGTCTACCGATTTCACCATAGCGGCTTGATCGAAGTCATCATAGTCCATATGATGTTCAATCGTCAAGATTGAAGGATTCAATGCAATATGTTTTAGGAAACGTTAGAATCGACGAATAAAGACTTGTTCAAATGAACATTTGAACGTTCAATAATATTATTGCGATGTGCTGTCATTTTTAACAACGGGTTTTCGCGTAGTATAAGTTCTCTCGGAACAGTTGGAACTAGAGGGTTATGTCCTCAGTTGAGGTCTAGAACTAAGAAATTACCCTTTATCTTTTTTGATAATTCATTGTTCAATAAACAAAAGAAAATAAATAGGAATAGGCTTTTTTATGTATCACAATTGGATAACTACATCCAAGGGCTTTCTGGAAATATTTATTTAGTTTGGTATTCAAACTGTATTAATGGTTGGGATCCTGATTTGATTGTATACATAATTCGTCGTGTAAAAACTTACCAAACCGATTAGGTATTGGGCTGCATATAAAATAAAAGAGTTTCAATCTCTATCAGAATTTTATCATATGGTATGTACTTTACTTATAATTTAAATAAAGTCTATTAGAAAGAAAATCCATATCCAAAATAGATCCTATGTTTGGACCCTAGAATTGATCAATCTATATATCCGAATCCATTTTGGATTGCGAAAGATTGACTTCTTGTTCGTACATAAATATCGATCTAAAGGGGATCCGGAAAGTTACAAAGCACAAAGTCTTAAAATATTTTAATCCATTACTTTCATAGTTTCAAGGATTCATTAATTTTGACTACAGATTTTATACCCGCCTACGGAAAAAAATTTTCATAAAGGGAGCGTCGTTCATACTTGTTTCAAATTTTCCAAAAATATTAATGACGTATAACTATTCGGGATACATAATCAAATTCACCTTTCACAAAAAAATAAATTAAAAAAAAAAATTGATTGTGAAAAGTGAATTGATGGGGAAAATAACAATCCCCATCTCTCCTATTATAAAAATGGACTTTAATGAAAAATCAAATAAACCAAAATAAAAAATAAAAGGGTTGAACATACAGACATAGAAAAAAAACCCAATAGATAGAAGAGTTCTTTATCCCTATATATCACAAATATACCACAACGGCCGGTTCAGTTCTATTGCATATAGATGAGTTCAAAACATCTATTTTTTCATAAATATTATCGATTCTTCGACGATTCAGATTTTTTTTGATGAATATCATTTAGGTTTGAAATAAAAAGAAAAGGCCTAATACACAAGATAAAAATATGAAGAGATAAGAATAAAAATAAATATAAATATAAATAATAAATACAAAAAAAAAAATACAAATAAAAAAAATCAAACAAAACAAAATCAAAGTTCAAAGTCTTATTTATTGTTTTTTTTGTCCAACAAACAAAAACTTTTTGAATATCCGGTAGAAATAGACTTTGCTAAAGATAAAGCCTTTAAAGCTGCCCAATACCCCTTTTTTTTCCAAAAATTTCTACGAATACGCCTTTTTGACATAGAAGTACGTTTCTTTGGAACCGCCATTTCAATTTTGGACTTTTAGAATTGTATGTGAAAGACATATATTGTTCGAAAATGAATGATTCCTAAATTTAGTCTGCAGCGAAAACTTATTTTTACCATAACATACAAAAAATCAGATACGCGTGTAAGATCTAGAGTACAGCAGGGATAAAGAAAAAATAATATGGAAGAAAACCGAGAAAAAGGAATAATGTTATTTTTTTTTTTTTCAATAAAAAATTTTTGTTCCACACGCATCGCATATTACATTACATATTATATTATATTACATATTACATATACATACAGTGCTTCGAGAAAGAATAATTCGTACTAAATGAATATTAATATTTGATTGACTTAATTTTTAAGTTAAGTAATTGAAGTTTTCCTTATATCTTATAAACAGATATCTATATACGCATATATCTATCTATATGAATTCTTTTATATCTATATCTCGATTCTCTTAATTTTTTTGATTATAACTTTTTACAAAAAAGAAATAAACTGGGGAATCGGAAATAATTAAGAAAAATGAAAAGTTTTATTTTCTTATGGAACATACATATCAATATGCGTGGATCATACCCTTCGTTCCACTTCCAGTTACTATATCAATCGGATTGGGACTTCTGCTTATTCCGACTGCAGCAAAAAATGCCCGTCGTATGTGGGCTTTTCCTAGTATTTCATTGTTAAGTATAGTTATGATTTTTTCGGCCAATCTTTCTATTCACCAAATAAAAGACGGTTATGTATATCAATATCTATGTTCTTGGACCATCAATAATGATTTTTCTTTTGAGTTTGGACACTTAATGGACCCACTTACTTCTATCATGTCAATACTAATTGCTACTGTCGGAATCGTGGTTCTTATTTATAGTGACAATTATATGTCTCATGACCAAGGATATTTGAGATTTTTTGCTTCTATGGGTTTCTCCACTATTTCCATGTTGGGGTTAGTTACCAGTACCAATTTGATACAAATTTATGTTTTTTGGGAATTGGTGGGAATGTGCTCGTACTTATTAATCGGTTTTTGGTTTACACGACCAATTGTGGCAAATGCTTGTCAAAAGGCGTTTGTAACGAATCGTGTAGGGGATTTTGGTTTATTATTAGGAATCTTAGGTTTTTATTGGATAACGGGTAGTTTTGAATTTCGGGAATTGTTTGAAATCTTGAATAATTTGATCTCTAATCCTAATAATGGAGTGAATTCTTTTTTTGTTACTCTGTGTGCCTTCTTATTATTCGTCGGCGCAGTTGCGAAATCCGCACAGTTTCCCCTTCATGTATGGTTGCCCGATGCCATGGAGGGGCCTACTCCTATTTCGGCTCTTATACACGCTGCCACTATGGTAGCGGCGGGGGTTTTTCTCGTTGCTCGACTTTTTCCTCTTTTCAGAGTCATACCTCACATAATGGGACTTATTTCTTTTATAGGTATAATAACAGTACTATTAGGGGCGACTTTGTCTCTTGCTCAAAGAGACATTAAAAGGAGTCTAGCCTATTCTACAATGTCTCAATTAGGTTATATTATGTTAGCTCCAGGTATAGGTTCTTATCGAGCTGCTTTATTCCATTTAATAACTCATGCCTATTCGAAAGCATTATTGTTTTTAGGGTCTGGTTCTGTTATTCATTCAATGGAATCTATTGTTGGCTATTCTCCCGATAAAAGTCAGAACATGGCTCTTATGGGTGGTTTAACGAAATATGTTCCAGTTACAAAAACGACTTTTTACGTAGGTACGCTTTCTCTTTGTGGTATTCCCCCCCTTGCTTGTTTTTGGTCTAAAGATGAAATCCTTAATGATAGTTGGTTGTATTCGCCCATGTTTGCAATAATAGCTTGTTCCGCGGCGGGATTAACTGCATTTTATATGTTCCGAATTTATCTACTTACCTTTGAGGGATATTTACGCGTTCGGTTTCAAAACTACAGTGGCACTAAAAACAGTTTCTTATACTCAATACCTATATGGGGGAAAGAGGGGGTGGGGCTGGGTAACAAAAATCTACCTTTCTTAGTAATTACTAATAATGAAAGGCTTTCCTTTTTTTCCAAAAAGATTTATCAAATGGATGGGGATGTAGGAAATCCGATCCAATTGTTTAGTACTCACTCTGACAATAAAAACACTTCCACATATCCCCGTGAGTCGGACAATACAATGTTATTGCCCCTGCTTGTATTGTTCCTGTTTACTTTGTTTGTCGGGTCCATAGGAATCCCTTTCGGACAACCAGGAACGGGTTTTGATATATTATCAATATTGTTAACGCCACCAATAACCTTTTTAGAAAAAAATTTGAATTCTTCCGTAAATTGGTATGAATTTGTAATAAATTCAATTTTTTCAGTCAGTATAGCTTGTTTTGGAATATTCATAGCGTCTCTTTTCTATGGGTCTGTTTATTCTTCTTTTCAAAGTTTACGCTTAATTAATTCATTTGTTAAAAAAGTCCCTAAGAGAATTTTATTGGATCAAATAGTATCTGGAATATACAGTTGGTCATATAATCGTGGTTACATAGATATTTTTTATGCAACATCCTTAATTAGGGGCATAAGGGGATTAGCCCGACTAACTCATTTTTTTGATAAACGGATAATTGATGGAATTACGAATAGTGTTGGCATTACGACTTTCTTTGTGGGGGAGGGTATCAAATATGTAGGGGGCGGACGCATCTCTTCTTATCTCTTCATATTTTTATCTTGTGTATTAGGCCTTTTCTTTTTATTTCAAACCTAAATGATATTCATCAAAAAAAATCTGAATCGTCGAAGAATCGATAATATTTATGAAAAAATAGATGTTTTGAACTCATCTATATGCAATAGAACTGAACCGGCCGTTGTGGTATATTTGTGATATATAGGGATAAAGAACTCTTCTATCTATTGGGTTTTTTTTCTATGTCTGTATGTTCAACCCTTTTATTTTTTATTTTGGTTTATTTGATTTTTCATTAAAGTCCATTTTTATAATAGGAGAGATGGGGATTGTTATTTTCCCCATCAATTCACTTTTCACAATCAATTTTTTTTTTTAATTTATTTTTTTGTGAAAGGTGAATTTGATTATGTATCCCGAATAGTTATACGTCATTAATATTTTTGGAAAATTTGAAACAAGTATGAACGACGCTCCCTTTATGAAAATTTTTTTCCGTAGGCGGGTATAAAATCTGTAGTCAAAATTAATGAATCCTTGAAACTATGAAAGTAATGGATTAAAATATTTTAAGACTTTGTGCTTTGTAACTTTCCGGATCCCCTTTAGATCGATATTTATGTACGAACAAGAAGTCAATCTTTCGCAATCCAAAATGGATTCGGATATATAGATTGATCAATTCTAGGGTCCAAACATAGGATCTATTTTGGATATGGATTTTCTTTCTAATAGACTTTATTTAAATTATAAGTAAAGTACATACCATATGATAAAATTCTGATAGAGATTGAAACTCTTTTATTTTATATGCAGCCCAATACCTAATCGGTTTGGTAAGTTTTTACACGACGAATTATGTATACAATCAAATCAGGATCCCAACCATTAATACAGTTTGAATACCAAACTAAATAAATATTTCCAGAAAGCCCTTGGATGTAGTTATCCAATTGTGATACATAAAAAAGCCTATTCCTATTTATTTTCTTTTGTTTATTGAACAATGAATTATCAAAAAAGATAAAGGGTAATTTCTTAGTTCTAGACCTCAACTGAGGACATAACCCTCTAGTTCCAACTGTTCCGAGAGAACTTATACTACGCGAAAACCCGTTGTTAAAAATGACAGCACATCGCAATAATATTATTGAACGTTCAAATGTTCATTTGAACAAGTCTTTATTCGTCGATTCTAACGTTTCCTAAAACATATTGCATTGAATCCTTCAATCTTGACGATTGAACATCATATGGACTATGATGACTTCGATCAAGCCGCTATGGTGAAATCGGTAGACACGCTGCTCTTAGGAAGCAGTGCTAAAGCATCTCGGTTCGAATCCGAGTGGCGGCATCTCTAAAAGGGGCACTATAAATCCTATATGAAATTTCATTTGGAACTACAATTTTGTAATTGGGGACCCTTTTTTATTAATTTTCATGATTTTTTTATGATATTTACGACCCTAGAACATATATTAACTCATATCTCTTTTTCGATCATTTCAATTGTTATTACGATTCATTTGATGACTTTCTTAGTCCATGAAATTGTAGGACTATATGATTCGTCAGAAAAAGGCACGATAGCCACTTTTTTCTGTATAACAGGATTATTAGTTACTCGTTGGATTTCTTCGAGACATTTTCCGTTAAGTGATTTATATGAATCATTAATGTTCCTTTCATGGAGTTTCTCTATTATTCATATGGTTCCTAAAATAGGGAACCACAAAAAGAAAAATGATTTAAGCACAATAATTGCGCCAAGCGCTATTTTTACCCAAGGCTTTGCGACTTCGGGTCTTTCAACTCAAATACATCAATCTGCAATATTAGTCCCCGCCCTACAATCCCAGTGGTTAATGATGCACGTAAGTATGATGGTATTGAGCTATGCAGCTCTTTTATGCGGATCGTTATTATCAGTAGCTCTTTTATTCATTACATTTCGAAAAAACATAGGCATTGTTGGCAAAAGCAATAATTTATTAATTGGGTCATTTTACTTTGGGGAGATCCACTCCTTGAATGAAAAAAGAAGTCTTTTACAAAGCACTTCTTTTCTTTCGTTTAGAAATTATCACAGGTATCAATTGACTCAGCGATTGGATCATTGGAGTTATCGTGTCATTAGTCTAGGGTTTACCTTTTTAACTATAGGCATTCTTTCGGGAGCGGTATGGGCTAATGAGGCATGGGGGTCTTATTGGAATTGGGACCCCAAGGAAACTTGGGCGTTTATTACTTGGACCATATTCGCGATTTATTTACATATTAGAACAAATCGGAATTTGCAAGGCGCGAATTCGGCAATTGTGGCTTCTGCGGGATTTCTTATAATTTGGATATGCTATTTTGGGGTCAATCTATTAGGAATAGGACTACATAGTTATGGTTCATTCACATTAACATCTAATTGAAGAAAAGGACTACATAGTTATGGTTCATTCACATTAACATCTAATTGAAGAAAAGGACTAAATACATAGAAATTTCAATCCATAGAACGAAAGTTTTTGCGAGTTTTTGAGGACCATTTAGTAGTGATTTAAAATGTAAATGGTTCTCAAAAACTCGAGATGTATCTGATTCCAATTCCGATTCACTTCATTTTTTCTTTTGTTTTTTCATTGTACAGTGAACGACCTTTTAAATCGCAGGATTATTTGACGTCTTATTGATGAAAACTATTTATAAAAGTAATTAGATAGAATAGTTTCTGCCTTGTCAACTGATAGTGAGAGAAGGAAATCGGGATAAATACCGATACCTATTACGGGTAGAAAGATACAGATCGAAACAAATAGTTCGCGTGGTCCAGAATCCAAAAAAGAAGAATTTGGAACATGAAACAGCTTGTATCCATAGAATATCTGACGTGACATAGATAATGAATAAATGGGAGTTAATATCATTCCAATTGCCATTACAAAAGTAATTAGTACTTTTGGCATTAAAAGATATTTCGGACTAGTAATTATTCCAAAAAAGACTACCAATTCTGCAACAAAACCACTCATTCCTGGCAACGCAAGAGAAGCCATCGAGAAGCTACTGAACATGGTAAATATTTTTGGCATTGGGATGGCTATTCCTCCCATTTCGTCGAGATAAACAAGACGTATTCTATCGTACGTCGTTCCTGCCAAGAAAAAAAGTGCAGCGCCAATAAATCCATGAGAAATTATTTGTAAAATAGCTCCATTGAGACCTATATCGGTTATGGAACCAATTCCTATAATTGTGAAACCCATATGAGATACCGAGGAATAGGCTATTCTCTTTTTTAAATTGCGTTGACCCGGAGAAGTTGAAGCTGCATAGATTATTTGAATCGTTCCTACTATTATCAACCAAGGAGAAAATATAGAATGGGCATGGGGTAATAATTCCATATTGATCCGAATTAACCCATATGCCCCCATTTTTAATAAGATTCCGGCTAGAAGCATACATGTACTGTAATGTGCTTCTCCATGGGTATCTGGTAACCATGTATGTAAGGGTAGAATCGGCGATTTGACAGCATAAGCAATAAAGAAACCAAAATAGAATATTATTTCCAATTCCAAGGGATATGATTGATTCGCTGATGTTTCAAAATTTAATGTTGGTTCATTGGAACCATATAAACCCATACCCAGAACTCCCATTAAGAGAAAAATTGAACCCCCCGCAGTGTACAAAATAAACTTTGTAGCTGAGTACAGACGTTTCTTACCCCCCCACATGGATAAAAGTAGGTAAACAGGAATTAATTCCAACTCCCACATGATGAAAAAAAGTAAAAGGTCTCGAGAAGAAAATAATCCTATTTGACCGCTGTACATTCCTAACATTAGGAAATAGAACAATCGCGAATCTCGAGTAACTGGCCGAGCCGCTAAAGTAGCTAAAGTAGTGATGAATCCCGTCAGTAAAATGGGTCCTATGGAAAGTCCATCGATTCCTAGTCTCCAGTGAAAATCAAAAATATTTATCCATTTATAATCCTCCTTCAATTGGATTAATGGATCGTCCAATTGAAAATGATAACAGAATGCATAGGTTGTTAGAAGGAGTTCTAACATGGAGATACAAATAGTATACCACCGAACCGCCCTATTTCCTCTATGAGGGAGAAAGAAAATTGATAAACCCGCGGATATTGGAAAAACGACAATTATTGTTAACCAAGGAAAATAACTCGTGATAAAGACAAGATAGACTTTGACCAGAAAAACCCGCGCTCGATAAAATCGATTTTATCGAGCGCGGGTTTTTGTCGGTAAAAAGGAATCAAATGGATTCAAGTGGAATTGTATGAAACGTATCAATAAGCTAGACCCATGCTGCGAGTTGTCTCATGCCATAAATAAACCCGGACACTCAAGAAATCCGTTGGACAAGCGGATTCACATCTCTTACAACCTACACAGTCCTCTGTTCTTGGAGCAGAAGCAATTTGCTTAGCTTTGCATCCGTCCCAAGGTATCATTTCCAATACATCTGTGGGGCAAGCTCGTACACATTGAGTACACCCTATACATGTATCATAAATCTTTACTGAGTGTGACATTGGATTTATCCATTTTTTGAACGTTATCAATTTTCGATCCGGTCAAATCAGTAGTAACTGAATCATATATTGCAAACACCAGACGAATCAGTGGTTTACCAGAATTTTTTTGATAATCAATCTACTTCTGGATCTGTTCATGAAAGAGAGCCAAGCCAAAATATTTTGATATCTTACGTTTCGGCAAACATAGTCATACGAGTTATCCATAACACACTAATTTGAATTGGTAAATATTCTATCTGTCTTTATTTATATCATTACGACTATTTATTCAACAAATTCGATTGATTGATACGAGTTGATTTTCTGTTACGATAGGTCGACGAAACAATAGCTGGTCCAATAGCTGCTTCAGCGGCTGCAATGGCTATAATAAAGATCGAGAAAATGTCTCCTTTTAATTGACGACTATCAAATAAATTCGAAAACGTTACTAGATTTATATTAACCGCATTCAGTATAAGCTCAAGACACATAAGAGCTCTAACCATGTTTCGGCTTGTGATCAATCCATAAATACCGATAGAAAATAAATAGGCACTCAAAATAAGTACATGCTCAGTCATCATTGACCAACTCCTCATCAATCGAGATTGATTTCAATATGAACAAGAGTCAAATTTCACCGATTTGATTGACTAGAATCTAACAAGTACGAAACAAAGGAAGGTATCAGTAATAGATCGAACTAAAACTCAACCCCTTCCATTTTATAGATAACAGTAAAATAGAAAAATAGAACTGAAGGAAAATTTCTGTGATATGATAATCATAACACAGAACAAAACAAAGCCTTATTATTTATTTTTGATTTCTAATTCTAAGTATTTATTACTGACGAGCCATAGCAATTGCGCCTATCAAGGCAACTAAAAGAATTATAGAAATGAGTTCAAAGGGAAGATAAAAATCTGTTGATAAATGAATTCCAATTTGTTGAACGCTACTTGTCAGGTCCTGCTCCATAATCTGGTTTGATCTTGTAGTCCAAAGAATCCCGTACCATGACGTATTTGAAATAGTAGTAATTAGTGAAAAAAGAATACTTGTACAAACCAGTAAAGTGACTCCATCTCCAACTGTCAAAAGATATAAATCCTTGTAATATTCTGAACCATTCATGAACATCACAGCAAATACGATTAAGACATTTATGGCTCCTACGTAAATAAGGAGCTGTGCAGCAGCTACAAAATAGGAGTTAGATGAAATATGGAATAAAGATATACAAACAAGAACCAACCCCAATGAAAAGGCAGAATAAATTGGATTGGTAAGTAATACCACTCCTAGGCCTCCTAATATAAGACCCGATCCCAGAAACACTAAAAGAATATCATGTATTGGTCCAGGTAAATCCATTATGTGGAAAATCAAAATAAAAGATAAAAAAGTTGAAATATTTTATGACCTTACCGACTACTGACCGGGCCAGGAAAAAGGAGGTTACCCTATCTTTCTTTTTTTTTTTGTAAAGGATACGTTCCTAATTGAATGGAATCCCAACGTGGTGTGGATTGATGTAGATACGGTTATTGGGCCAATCCTTCTTCTGTATCCGAAAGCGGTTGGAATTGTATATTTCGAAATCATTACGGATATATGAATCTATTCTAAATCCAAATCAAGCCGTGATTCTCAACAATCAACGGTTTTGTTTTGTAGTTACTAACCAACCAAAAAGAAAGAAACTACGCTCCTTTAGATCAAAACTGAATCTTAGTAATCGTTCTTGAATCGAGGGGGTTATCCGTGGCTATTTTTATTTGAGTCGAATTCATAATAGGTCGAATTGTGTAATCTCCAATTACTGACATTGGTAACCGACCCAAAGCAATTTGATTATAATTCAATTCGTGACGATCATAAGTAGAAAGTTCATATTCTTCAGTCATAGATAAACAGTTTGTTGGACAATACTCGACGCAGTTACCACAAAATATACAGATTCCAAAATCAATACTATAATTAAGCAGTCGTTTCTTTCTAATATCTGTTTCCAATCTCCAATCAACAACGGGTAGATCCACGGGACATACACGAACACATACTTCACAAGCAATGCATTTATCAAATTCAAAGTGGATTCGACCGCGGAAACGTTCTGATACGATCGATTTTTCATAAGGATATTGAATAGTTACAGGTAAACGATTCGCGTGAGATAAGGTAATCATGAAACTTTGACCAATGTACCTTGCAGCTCGTATTGTTTGTTGACCGTAATTCATGAATCTAGTCACTATAGGGAACATATGGCGGATATCTATGAATAAATTGATGTTTCTTTCTCTTGCTTGAGAGAGGTTATGAATTTCGAATATGTATTCTGTTACAGTGAAAGGAGTTGGGAAGAAGTCGTCAATAATAGATTACCTAGAGAAACGGGTAAAAGAAATTTCCATCCAAGATTTAATAGTTGGTCCATTCTCATCCTAGGTAAAGTCCATCTTGTTGTGATAGAAATGAACAGGAACAAATAAGCTTTAGCTAATGTAATAAGGATACCAATTGTTGTTCCGAAGACTCCACCCGTTTTATTTATTCCGAAAAGTTCAGGAATGAATATGTACGGGATATATGGATCCCACCCGCCCAAGTAAAGAACTGTTACAAATAATGAAGAAACTAGTAGGTTTAGGTAAGAAGCAACGTAAAATAAACCAGATTTGATACCTGAATATTCAGTTTGATAACCCGCTACTAATTCCTCTTCTGCTTCTGGTAAATCAAAGGGTAATCTCTCACATTCCGCTAGGGAAGAAATTAGAAAAACTAAAAACCCTATAGGTTGACGCCACAGATTCCATCCCCAAAACCCATATTTTGACTGTGCCTCAACTATATCAACTGTACTTGAACTGTTAGATAATCATAGTCGATGATAACATCACCGTTCCCATCGCTATTCCAGAACCGTACATGAAACCTCAGCTTCATACGGCTCCTCAACGGCCACAAATAAATCAAAAGACTGTTTTGGTTCCTTATTACTTTGGCATGTTTGTAGGGTGGGTAGAGTAAAGATGCATCGGAGAGTTCTGAATTCGACCAAAGAAATTCTGTCTGCTCTAATAACAAATAAAAAGCGCTTCTGAATTGATCTCATCCTTTATTTTCAAATTCTAATTGATTTTTGTTTAGTAATAGCTTAATTTTTCAATAAAATACTCGTACTCGTTGTATCAATAGACGACCCATATCTTTCGATTACGAAAAATAATTAAACACTACATACACTAGTTCAGTGTATCACGATAGGAATTCCATCTGTATGAATATGGGTGGGTTGGAGGAGATAAACAAAGACATCTTAGTATAGTATTCGAGGTTTCCTATTGTATTTTATTTCTTCCGTTCCTGTTCTTCTTTCTCACTAAAAAGAAAAAGAGGGGATTCTAAACTAAAAAAGGAAAGGATTATTTCGTTCCCGATAGTTATTTCTTTAATCGGTGGATAAGAGCATACTCTGGATCAGAATCGTGAGGAAGTACTGCTTGATCGTTTCTACCAACTTAAAGTCCTCATTATGATTCCTTTTATGGCAAAATATCCTTTTGGATACCTTACATTATCTCCATTATTAATCCTTTGTGTACCTTGGTGTTCCTAACCGTCCACTCATTTTTGATTGATCCCCGGTATGGTAATACATACAATACAATTGGAGAAACTCCATACAGTTGATCTTTTGCATCCGCTTCAAGTCATGGTGACTAATCAACCAATCTTGGGATAAACAGTTTCCACTGCTTATGTTTGCTTTCGTCTTACTCTCGTACATAGGGGATGAGAATCAATCTTTTGACTGCAAATTTATAAGCTGTTTTGTTTCACTCATATAACTATCCGGTTTAATTCATTGACCCGAATAATGAATAAAAAAAAGAAAGATATCTATTCAATACATTCAACCCCTTTCCTAGAAAGAAAGGAAAGAGGTAAAGGTTCATGTTCGAACGAATCACACGTAGAGATATTGATAACACACATGGAGTTAACGGTATTTCATAACTAATGGATTGAGCGGCGGCTCGTAGACCACCCGAAAAGGAATATTTATTGTTCGATCCATATCCTGACATAAGAAGTCCAATAGGAGCAATACTGGAAATAGCGATCCACAAAAAAACACCTATACTGAGGTCGGCTAGAACAAAACGATAGCCAAAAGGAATTGCTGAATAACTTAGTAGAATGGATATGACTGCTATAGATGGTCCGATACTGAATAACCGAACATCTCCTCTAGACGGTAGAAGATCTTCTTTGAAAAGTAGTTTGATCCCATCCGCCGGAGCTTGAAGAATTCCCAAAGGACCAGCATATTCGGGACCAATACGTTGTTGTATCCCTGCGGATATTTCTCTTTCTAACCACACAATCACGAGTACACCTATTGTGATTCCCACTATAGGAGTAAAAATGGGGACAAGCAACCATACGAGGCCATACACCTCTTTTAAGGATTCCGATCTGGAAAAAGAATTGATAGCCTGTATTTCTGTCGTATCAATTATCATTTCAACGATCAACTTCTCCCATAATGATATCTATACTACCTAGTATCGTCATGATATCAGCCAATTTCATTCTTTTAACTAGCTGAGGAAGAATTTGCAAATTGATGAAACCGGGTGGACGAATTTTCCATCTCCAGGGAAACCCACTATTATCTCCGATCAGAAAAATTCCCAATTCTCCTTTTGGGGCTTCGACTCTCACATAAAGTTCTTGTTTCGACAATTCAAAAGTGGGAGAAGGCTTTTTACTAATGAATCGATATTTAAAATCATTCCATTCGAAATCCCTTGCTTTATCAAAGCGCCGTACTTCTAAATTCTCATAGGGCCCGCCCGGAATTCCCTCCAGAGCCTGTTGAATAATTTTTATGGATTCCGCCATTTCACTGATTCGTACTAAATAACGAGCTAACGAGTCTCCTTCTTTTTGCCATTGGACCCCCCAATCGAATTCATCGTAACACTCATAACGATCAACTTTACGAAGATCCCATTGGATTCCGGAAGCTCGTAGCATTGGTCCTGATAAACCCCAATTTATGGCTTCTTCTCCACCAATAATGCCCACCCCTTCAACTCGTTCCAAAAAAATGGGATTCCGTGTAATAAGTTTTTGATATTCAACAACCCCCGTTAAAAAATAATCGCAGAAATCCAAACATTTATCTATCCAGCCATGAGGTAGATCAGCAGCTACTCCCCCGATACGGAAATAATTATGCATCATTCGCATACCTGTGGCAGCTTCGAATAGATCATATAGCAATTCCCTCTCTCTGAAAATATAGAAGAAAGGAGTCTGTGCACCGATATCTGCCATAAAAGGCCCAAGCCATAATAAATGAGAAGCTATACGACTCAACTCCAGCATAATGACTCTGATATAGCTGGCTCTTTTAGGTACTTGAATATTTCCCAATTGTTCTGGCGCATTTACCGTTATCGCCTCTGTGAACATAGTAGCTAAATAATCCCAACGTGTTACATAAGGTAGATACTGTATAATTGTTCGGTTTTCCGCAATTTTTTCCATCCCCCTATGTAAATAACCCAATACGGGTTCACAGTCAATAACATCTTCACCGTCTAGAGTAACGATGAGTCGAAGAACACCATGCATTGATGGGTGGTGCGGACCCATATTGACTATCATGAAGTCTTTTCTTGTTTCCGGTACAGTCATATGTTTTCTTCCCCCGATTCATTATTTCATGAATTGCTGGAAACGAGGTTCATCAAAATTCAAGATCCAATAAACCAAATAATTCAAACGAATCTTACAATTAACGAATTTTTGGTTCCCGAATATCCAACTGACCAATTAATTCTTTATAACGTACTCTATTTTTCTTTGACAAATAAGCCAGTAGTCGTTGACGTTTTCCAAGAATTTTCCGCAGACCTCTCTGAGATAAATAGTCTCTTCTGTGCAATTCCAAATGGGAAGTAAGTCTCCGTATCTTATTGGTGAAGCTGAATATTTGAAATTCAACAGATCCTTTGTTTTTTTCTTCTTGCGGAATAACCGAGATTAATGGGTTTTTTATCATAAAAATTTCTTTCTCTTTTTTCTTTCTTTTCTGATATTACTGATCAGAAATAATAATAATGCCGCTCGTTTAGGTCTAGTACGCACAATAAAATAATCTGGATTTAGTCATAGACTACTTTTTTTGTCTATCGAATCCAATTCAAAGTTGTATTTCTACATTGGATTCGATAGAAAGAGATGGTATATTTCTATGCTCACAAAAGGTAATGATTTGGACTTAAGAAAATTCTTCCGATTCATTTCTAGATCCAATTGCTATGATACATCATTGAATCAGTATCGTGTATCAGAATGTAACATAACCCGCGTACATCTGTATGCCTTTAGCTGCTGGATATGACACGTAATATAGATATATAGCAAACGTACCATCAACGAATTCTGAATCGTGGATACATATGTATCCTTGACATACTGAAACGACTTCCATTATTGATATCAAACCAGTAGCGATTCATACAAGCTAAATCTTCTAATCGATAATTGGGCCAAAGAAACAATTTGAATTGGATCAATTTATTTCTATCTGTATCAATATGCTTGTCCTCATCCAAAAAATGCATACAGTTCCTTATGTTGTACTCGGCGACCCATACTGGATCGCTATCCAAAAGTCTCCTCCGACTTCGACTTCGAGAACCAAAACAACCTCGAATTCTAAACTCTCTCCGACGTCTAGTAGATGGAATATTGTCAGGAACAAGCAAATCATATTTCCTTTCTCGGCATCTTTGATTAGTTTGGTGCTGATTCTTATAGACCAAGGAAATACTTATTGTTTGATACATAATTGATTGTCCATCCAATTTTATAAACAAACGAATCGGATCGACAATCATTACTTCTTGTTTTACGAGGTTTGAAAAATTTAGTAGAATAGACTTCATCGACTTATGTAGCTCCACCGACATACCCGCCTCATCTTGGTCTAGTTGCGAAAAGCATATAGCAAGATTCTTTGGACTTTTCGCCATCTTAAGCCCGAAACAAAATCCCCCGATACCCCCCAGATTCACATTTGGATCCACGTCGAGTTGAGAAAGCAAATGTCTTTCCAGGGCTAATTTTAGTTGTGCTCGACGAATAGCACTCTCGAGTTGTCTTCGTTTTCTACTTTCTTGATCTTGATCAATGTCTGATTTCGCGTAATCTTTTTCAAGACCTTTTTGTTGGTTTTGCGGATCTGATCCAAGATTCTTTTGGTCCGGCTGTTCTTTTTCTTTTTGATTAAGCCGTTCTTCTTCTTCTTTAAGTAGTTGATTAAGCTTTTGAGTAAGCTCTTCTTCTTTTTCTCGCTTAAACCGTTCTTTTGCTTTTTGTTCTCTTTCTTTTCTTTTGTCTTCTCGACGAAGATTCCATTCGAGATTTTTGTCGGAAAATAATTCCTGATCGGAAACAAGTAATTTAATTGGTACGATCCACGGCTCATGCTCATATGCATGAGAAAACATATGTGTAGCATAAGGTCGCACTAATTCTAAAAAGAACCAAAGGAACCGAAGTTCCTCTAACTCTTTCTCTTGAATTCTCTGACGCGAAAACTTCACTTTTGTTACGTCTTTATTCATTTCCACCCAATCAAACGATAAAGGGTCTTTATTCTCTATAATAACTCGATGAAGAAGTTCCGACTCCAAAGATTTTCCCTTTTCCTCCACCGGCTCCTTTTCCTCCGTCAGCTCTTCTAGAGTCTCAGAAATTTTACCAAGATCTATATCCAGAAAAGGCTTTTCTTCGATAAAATACATCATATTTTTGTAGTTGAAAAGATAATCTTTAAAAGATAAAGAACCACTAGGTGGATGATTATTAACAGGAATATATGAGTATGAGTCCTTCTTGTCCTCATAATAAATATATTTATGTAATAAAAGATCATATCTGTAGTTTTTTTTTAATTTATGAATCGGTAATGGTAATGAATCCATTACATCTTTTTTTTGTTTCTCGCAATGAATGGGTTGGGCTTTTTTGTATGAATCTTTTTTTGATTTTTTATTTTGACTCGTACGACGTTTACTGACCTTATTTCGCCATTTTTGCGGTGCTAACTTAGACCATCTAGTCTGAGATAAATTGTGTTGATAATGACCCCTTAACCAGTTTTTCCATTTACCAGAATTCGATTTATGACTTGATTTTGCAATTCCTAGTATCCGCAAAAAGTCTTTTATTCTATTCTTAAGAAAAAGAAGTACTCCGCGATCTGATCGATACTTCTTCGTGTGTGTTTGCGATAAATTGTAAAATACATGCGCTTGGGACAAGAAAGATAAGTTCCGTCGCCGCCGAGAAGTCTGTGATTTCTCATCACTAATATTAGAACGCGATTTTTTGAGAATCGAAATAAAGTTCATTATGGCTTTTTTTTTTTTTGCTTCAACAATTCTTTTTTTATTATCCTCAATCATTTTTCTTTTTGATTCAAAGAAAGGTTGTGCATGAATTCTGGAAAAATTCATGGTACATAGAAAAATATCCATGTATATTCTTTCAATGAATAAATATTTTATGATAAGGCGCAATTTATGTTTTAATCGGGTACCCATTCCGCTTAATATCTCCCAAACAGATGGCCATATTTCCAATTTTTCAGCATCAAGACCCATCTCACTAATATTTCCATCTGGAGTTAGATGGAGGTCTAGTAGTTCTTCTTGCAATTTTTTTATTTCGCCCCCGATTCTCATTCTCCCTCTCTTAATGTGCATCTTCCTCATTTGAATTTGTGAATGAGTCGAATTTGTAGCAGCCGCGGGAAGATTATTTCGAAAGGCCATTCTATTATTATATCTATTATTAGGTCGAAGGACCTTTCGTTTGGAAACCCCAACCCCCCCCCGATTGCGTCTTGCCGGGAGGATTCTGCTATAGTTTTGCTTTTGAGGCATTTGAAGTTGAGATACTCTCTTTTTTATTTCTCTATTTGGTTTGCGGAAAATAGGATTTTTTTTTTGAATCCATCTCGTTTTATCTTTTAAGATCCCCAGTATTGTCCGTAGAAACGGAAACCTTTTTATTAAAGGTCTTATTAGACCTCTCATTCGAACTGAAAAAGGTTTCTTTTTCTCTTTTCTAATTCTTTTTTTGAGTTCTTCCAAAATGGGTGTAAAAAAACTAGGTTTTTTTATAGGACGACCAAAAGGTCTTGCCACTGCCCCTCCCCACATTGTTAAATAAAAAGAAGGTTCGTGTTTCTGTTTCCTTTTTCTTTTCTTTTTCCAATCTGCATTTCCTTTTTTCTCTTTCATTGGATTTCTATGACGGGATCGTAGCTTAGATCCGCGCCAAGGTTTTGGATAGAAAGGGGATAGGACCCTTATCTGAATACCTTCGATTAACCAGTCTTTCGGAAATTCTGTGTCTGATATTTCAACGCCAGTATAAGTGCATTTGATATGTATTTCTTTCTTCCAATCGCTCCAATCCGCGGACCATTCGGGAGTTCGACAGAATAACATACGGACGAGATTTTTCGCTATTACTATTGAAGGCAATAGGATGTATTTTCTAAAATTCGACTGGGCTAGTAGGGCGAGACCTCTTGATCCTTGCAGCGCCAGGACAAGCTCCCAAGATCCTTTTTTTAGCAGTTCTTCAAACTGCGCTTGTACACGTTCTATGGTTGTTTCTGATGCTTCAATTTCCTCTTCCTCCGAAAGATATCGCGTTTCTGTCGGTTCTTTATCTTTTTTTATCTCAGAATCCGAAGTTGAGACTTCGAATTTGGGACCTTTCCCCGCCCAAATACGAAAAATTTTTTTTATTCTTTTGATATTGGAGATGATTTTGGAGATATCAAAAGAAGTAAAAAGTATTCTTTCTGTTTTGCCCGAAAAAAGTGGAGACCGGGCGGTTCGTTGATACAGACTCGAAATAGCTGCTTTACGTCTTTGAATGGCCGTGGATCCCATGATTAGGCCCCTATCAAAATCCGGTTCTTTTGGGTACTGTAGTAGCGCTATCTCTTTCTCGGTTGGGTCATCTAGTTCACCAGAACTACCGGAATCAGACTTAGTTTTGGTTTTCTGAGTCTCCTCCCTATAAACTACCAAGCGTTTGTATAGTCTTAAAAGAACCGGATAGTACTCTGACAGTTCGTACGCAAGTTCTGTCTCCTCCTCTTGAAAATCGAGACCCAAGTTGCGTGACCAT